TTTCGAGACCCCCTTATAAGTTCTATCCATATATGTTCTGATCGCCAACTCATACTTGATCTGATTTCATTTTATTGGAATTGAGAGCATAGCCCAATGAATTTGACTTTACTGTTTTTGTTTCCGAAATAACTCTCATCAACTAGCACTATTTTGATGTGAACCCTTTAATACATAGACTTTTTCTGTATATATAAGAACTCTTTCATTTATGTATGTTCGATTTCTGTTCAGCAGAAACCCCATGTTATATGTTATACCATACTCAAATAAATAGAGATTTTTTTTATCTAAGTAAAAAAAAAGAAATAAGATTTAGTCCTATCAGATCTAAACAATCTTGTTTTTTTGAACATAAAGAAATAAAGAAGCCATTGCCATCGCCGGAAATACTAGGCCCACTAAAGGCACAAAAATAGAGGGAAAGCTGAAAGTTATCATAAAATGAATACCTCGATTTAATTTACTATTTGTACCTGTTATTATTATATTGTTTCTATTGTTATAAAGATATCTTGTAATAAGTTTAAATTCTTATTAATTCGATTCTAATTACTATTATTGTAATTATGAAACTTAAATTTTCATTAATATTAATATAGATCGAAGTATATATCTAAATAAGTATAGATAATAAGTGCAAGGAATGTAGAACTAAATAAATGGACTTATTCATCTTTCAACATGAAAGATATGTATGAAAATTGAGTTTCTTATTCTTCTTCGTTTGTTCTTGTCTTCTACTTCGAATTTAATAAAAAAAGGTTTTTTGCAAATTACTGAAATATTTCTAGGCTTCTTAGTAAAAATGAGAGATATAGAAAAATACACAATTCTATATTTGAATTTATTATATAATACATACGTAAGAAGGTAAAACGAACTTTGTCTAATTTCACAAAAGCAAGAATTCATTCTTTTATTTTTATAGAGGCTTTCCGATTATTAATCATGAATATTAGTAAAAAAATAAAAATTATATGCAACTTGTGATTCTTTCTAGAATTAGATCTTAAAAGAAAACCCCATTCTTCTTATTTTTACTTTGATTCCGATAAACTAACTACGTGTTTACTACAAAAAACTAATTAAACTGAATAGTCTTTGAATTTTGATTCAAAGGAAAGAACGCGTGGAGTTGAAATAACTCACTCAAAACGCTTTTTAAAAAATTACGCAGTACAATTAGATCGAATAGGCCCTTCTGGAATAAATATTCGGCCGCTTGTGACCCTTCAGGTACTGTTTTATTCAATGTTTGTTCAATGACTCTTTTACCCGCAAATGCAATGTAGGCATTGGGTTCGGCAATAATGATATCCCCCAACATACCAAAACTGGCCGTCACCCCACCCGTAGTCGGATATGTAAGAATTGGTACATAAAATCGTTTTTTATTTGATTAATAATCGTATAAAGCAGAAGATATTTTAGCCATTTGCATCAAGCTCAAACTTCCTTCTTGCATACGCGCACCCCCAGAAGCACACACTATAATAAGAGGTATAAATTTTTTGGTAGCATACTCGATCAAACGGGTCATTTTCTCCCCAACTACCGATCCCATACTACCACCCATAAACTGAAAATCCATAACCCCAATTGCTACGGGAATACCATTTAGTTGGCCTATTATACCTGTTTGAACCGCCTCAGTTAACCCTGTCTTTCTTTGATAAGAATCAATACGATCTTTATAAGGCTCCTCCTCTGAATGAAATTCAATGGGATCCAGAGAGACCATGTCTTCATCCATAGGATCCCAAGTACCTGGATCAATCAAAAGTTCTATTCTATCTGAACTACTCATTTTCAAATAATATCCACATTGTTCACAAATATTCATTTTTGACTTCAAAATTTTCTTATAATTTAATCCATAACACTTTTCGCATTGAACCCACAAATGCCTGTATTTTTGAGTTACATCGAGATTATTATAACTTTCTCTTATAGTTAAATCGCCAGCATTCTTTATACTGGAACTCTCGCTTTCACTACTATTTCTATTTTCACCATAAATGGAACGATAAATGTAACTGTCACTATAATTTTCACTACTACTTACAATGTAAGCATCAATGCGTAGTTGAGAATCAAGATAACTGTCAATACAACTATTAATATGATTATTCCAACTATATTGAGTATCATACATGTAACGATCATAGTAAGGATCGTCACTATTAGATCCATTATTCAGATAATAAGAATTCGGATAACTCGAAAAAGGTCTTTCGAGTTCACTCAGAAAAGAATGATCATTGTTAATCTCAAAAAGTTTATTTTCAATATTAAAATATATGGAATAGCTGTCCCCATTCCTATTCCTAACTATAAAAGTGTTATCAGAGATGAAATTCCCAATGTCCTTGACTCCAAATAAATGATCAACATTACTGTAAGTAGAACTGTTACTATAACTCCAACTATGATGATCCCTATCATTTGTATTCGAATCTTCACTTTCACTGAAATGTTCATCAATAGGACTACGACT